ATCAATACAGAACCTAGAACCTATAGATGTACCCTTTCGCTCAATACTCAAATAGATAATTGAAGCATCTAAGGCTGCATCAATCGAGGATACACGACAGAAGGAATTGCCCCTATCTCCAAACTTCACCTTCACCAAGCATAGGTTTCTTTCACTAATTTGTCTTTTTTTTTTCTATTCCTAATTCTATTCTTTTTCTCGTAAAACTGAGGGATCAAAAAACAAGAGAGGGATCAAAAAACAAGACAAAAAAAACAAGAAAAAAATCAAATCGCACCATCTCTGTAATAGCTAAATGCCTTTTTTTCTACTGAAGTTGTCGGAATTATTTGTAATAAGATATTGGCTACAATTGAAGAGGTCTTATCAATAAAATTTCCATTTATTCGAGATCTAGACATAATTAGCAATCTATTCTATAATTCTTCTCATTCCCTTTCCTTAGGGAAAAATAAAAAAAAAAAAAGGAATTATACAGTACGAAATAACATAAAACCAGACTAATTGGAAAAATGTGAGTCTTAAATTGTACCCTTTTTGCACAAAGATGAAATGAAATAGTTGAATCAGATTAGATCTCATTCCAATTTCGCAATATACTAATGACCAGAACCTATCACTATTTCATCTAAGTTGAATAACCAAAGACTTATATTTATTTTCCTATGAATTTTCCTAACTCTTTTGGTTTGATTTTGATTCAAAAAGGAAAAAGAATGGAATAATCATTTCATGAGAAAATCTAATTTTCAAAAAAATTTTCAAAAAAAAAAAATTTCAAATAGAGTAACCATCCATTTTGTTTGCATAAAATATATATGCTACGCTATACAATTGAAATATAAAAATTCATCGGACGATTCATTTATCATTTATTTTGAATAGATCTATTGGATAGCTAATGAAAGACGTTGTTGTCGATAAATATGAAATTAGAATAGAAAAGACTTTCTATGAAAAAATCGTCGGTCGGTCATACCTGTACTACAATTAAAATGAAAAACTCACTATTCGTTTGGGTTTTGGTCAAGAATAAGATTCTTTTCTGTAGGAGAGATGGCCGAGTGGTTCAAGGCGTAGCATTGGAACTGCTATGTAGACTCTTGTTTACCGAGGGTTCAAATCCCTCTCTCTCCGCCCTACCCGATTACTTCTCAATAAATTTCGATTCTTTCTTTTTTTTTTTTTAGTAATTTCTTATCTTTATTTAGTATTTATTCCGTTTGTTTATTGATATATTTACCTATGAAAAAAAAAGGAAAAATAAAAAACGAATCTCATTTCTTTTTTTATTCCTCACGCCCAGGATTACGTCCCGGATCATTAGATAAAAATCCGAAGATGAAGAGAGAGACAAAGAATATTACTACTGTATAAACGAATAGTTTTAGAGTAAACATTACACAATCTCCAAGATAAGATCTTTCTTTTGAAAAAGGGAATAGATCACTTATTTTACAACATACACTATTTTTATATGAATATGATTTTTTAAAGATGAAAAAAGAAAACTTTTTTGAAATTTATTTTTATGAATTTCTTTGTAATGTCATAAGATTTGTATTTTTTCGTTACCAAAAATTTCTTGCCATATCTAAAATTAGATATTCTATGGGATCTTATAAAGGTAAGGTCAGAACGAAGGAAAAACTAAGCTGATCAAGAATTATCGCTACCTTTATTTATATTTAAATTCAATAGCTTTATTTATATTTAAATTCAATAGAAGATAGAAAAATTTCGCTTTTTTGAATCGGGAGTTCCTAATGTCAGACTTATCTCATCTTATTTTTTTTTTTTCATTATTTTTCCATTTTTGAAAAATGAAAAATAATAATATCTTTCGCAAAAATCATCAATATGACTTTAAAAGTCATAAGTAGAGATTTCATTTTTATCGAAAACTTACAGCAGCTTGCCAAACAAAGGCTAAGAGAAAAAAGAATACAGGGATAACCGGCATAACGTCTACGATGGGATTGAAAGGGGCATATGCCTCGGGTAATTTGGTGAAGAAAAGACTACTCGAATTTGAATAAAGGGTAGAATTAAGACAGATACAGATTGAACTAAAGATATTAAGCATAACAAAGATTTTTTTTTCTTTGACTTCTCTCCAATCAAAAATACTTCCTTGCATTCTCCAATCAAATGAGAATACAAAGAATTCTACTTTCATAGAATATCTTAATTGAATTCTATGTAATGATCAATTGTAACAATCAAAAAATTCTTTGAATTTTAGATCAAGATATCTATTAAATCCTAGTAATAATGTTCCATATGTATTTTGGTTGGTTATTGACGAATAACAACTATTTTTCTTTATCTTTCTGATAAATCCAACTGATAAATCCAAATGGGGCGTGGCCAAGTGGTAAGGCAATGGGTTTTGGTCCCGTTATTCGGAGGTTCGAATCCTTTCGTCCCAAAAAGTTTTCATCAGAAACTAAAGACTCTTCTTTATTTCAATTAAATTGAAAAATTTTTTCTTTCATGTTGGATACAATGTAATTCGATTAATCCTTTATTCTGAATTCTAAGAATCAGACTAATATTAATGTCCTTCTTTTTTTTTTTCTTTTTACTTTTTTTACTTACGATTCAAGAATCTTTCGATCAATTCCATAAAGTAAATGGAATATTGTACTCAAACACTCATTACATTGATTAAAAATTATTCATTTGAACTAAATGATAAATAAGATGCAAAAGAAAAAAAAAGATCTATCTATCTTTAAGACCAGTGATGAAATTAGTAAAAAAAAACCTTACTCTTTAATTTTATCTTAAAATCTTAAAATGCGAAGTTGGGAGGGGCCCTTTTTTACTTTTTTAAAAATGAAAAAAAAAAAAGAATATGGAGTTCAATTTAAGAAGTTAAGAAGTGAAAACCTTTCAGGATAAACACTTATCTATCTATTCTATCTATGGATAAATATCTATCTATGGATAAATAGAAATTTTATTGTGTATTATTATATATCATATCGTTTCAGCCAATGACTATTCATAATTCCATATTGAATTAACTTTTTCAAAATTCTAATGAAATTGGGGGGGATGGTATTGTTATGGTAAAACTTCGTTTGAAACGATGTGGTAGAAAGCAACGTGCGACTTGAAGGATATGATTGGCTGTGGATTCTAACATCCATCATCTTCATTCTCTAGAAGATGCTCTTGTCTCGACATAGTTTATTCTGCTAAGAACCTAATCTCATTTGTCTTGTCAAAGACTAATGGTATAGCATATAGTGGAGCTCGAGCAAAAATGATTGATTCATTTATCGGAGGACTAATCTAGGGTTAGTGACAATCAATAAGTTAGACCAACTTTGTAAATATTAAATATACTTTGAATACTAGTATACTTTCTATTTCAAAAAATTAAATTTAATATTTAGTATATTATTAAATATACTAAATATTAAAAAAAAAAAAAAATATTAAAATAAAATAGAAATAGAAAAATAAGAAAAATATAAATAGAGAGATTCAATTTTGAACAAGTTTGAAATTTTAAAAGTCAAATTTGTAGAGATTTTCAAACTGCTTTGATCAGAAGTGTATAACAAAGGAATCAATCTTTTGTATGATTTTTCTTTTTTCCATAGAAGGACAAAAAACAAAGAGGTATGTTGCTGCCTTTTTGAAAAGAATTACCGAAGTAATGTCTAAACCCAATGATTTCACAAAGCGCAAAGAAAAGAAAACCGAATTCCGGAACAAGTAAATGCTATTTTTACTCGTCTCAACAATTGGATCAGAATGAGTAAAAAATAGATCTGAAAGGAGACAAAAAAGAGGTTAGAGACAGCTCAAGAAATTCTAAGGATTTTCTTTCGAACTCTTTCAAAAATACCCAACTTGAGTTATGAGTATGAATGAGATTTCTTTTTTTTTTCTTTTTTTTCTGTAAAGAAGAAGAAAAAATACTCAAATTATAGTCTAAATGTATCCATTTGTTATCATATTTGCTATCATGATAATATATATTATATAAATAATATATCATATATAAATCATATCTTTTATATTTATACAATTTATACAATATAACAATATAAAATAAATAATAAATAAATAATTTAAATAAATAAATAATTTAAATAAATAATTAAAGTTAAAATCATTTTTTCTCGAGCCGTATGAGGAGAAAACCTCCTATACGTTTCTAGGGGGGGGGTTATCTACATCTATCCCAATGAGCCATCTATCGAATCGTTGCAATTGATGTTCGATCCCGAAGAGAAGGAAGAGATCTTCGAAAAGTTGGTTTTTATGATCCGATAAAGAATCAAACTTATTTAAATGTTCCTGTTATTCTATATTTCCTTGAAAAAGGTGCTCAACCTACAGGAACTGTTCATGATATTTTAAGGAAAGAAAAATTCTTTAAAGAAAGAATTTCGAGTTGATTTTGATAAAAATAAAAAGGAAAGAAAAAAAAAGTAATGAATAAAAAAGGGTAGGATAACAAATCCCTATCTTTGTATTATTCATAGTTTGTTCTATATTATACTTAATTATACTTAATCTTATTTCTTATTTTTACTTCTTCTTTTATTTACTTTTTTCTATTGTAGAACCCCCCTTTGTAGAGAGGGGGGGGAGGGGGGGGGGGGTAGTCTTTTTTTCATAGAAGGACAAAAAACAAAAGGCTTCTTGTACTTTTATTATTATGTCTTTTTTTTTTAAGAAACCCAATATTCTTTTCTATCTCTACCTTTTACTTTTTTTTACTCTAATTTTTTATTTTTTATTTATCTTCTGATAAACCAACACAAGTTCTTTTTTCATTTCTTGACATTTTTGTTATAAAAAGTCCATTCATATTGACAATAGCGTCTTGACCAAATATAATTATATGATGGATATATAAATCTGTTTATCTACTTACCTTCCCTATTGTTTCTTTCCTTCACTTGAGTAAAATGTATGTTATGCTGGATTTATTATTAGTTATTAGTTATTTAAATATTAGTTATTTAAATAAGTTATTTAAAATTTTTTAAATTCAAAAAAAAAAACTATTAGAAATAATGTATTTCTTAGCAAAAACAAAAAAATTATATAATTTTTTTGTTTTTTGAATTTCTTCTTTTTTGAATTTTGAACAGGATCTACTTGATATTTTGGTGTTTAGATTTGTTTGCAGTTGTACAGCGCAATTCCATTCTTTTTTTTTTTATTTATTTCGAACATATCTACACATTATATTCATATTGATTCGGGTTGCTAACTCAACGGTAGAGTACTCGGCTTTTAAGTGCGACTATGATCTTTTACACATTTGGATGAAGGAAGTAATTCGTCCAGACTATTGGTAAAGTCTATAAGACCGCGACTGATCCTGAAAGGTAATGGATGGGAAAAAAAGCATGTCGTCCAAATACAAATAAATAAAAAAGAATATTCGAAAAAAGAATATTCGAAAAATATTAAAAATATTAGATATTAGAATAAAAGTATTATTATATATTATAGAATTCTATATTCTACAATAATAGAAAATAAAATTTAAAATTAAAATCTAAATATCTAATAAATATCTAAATATATAAAAATAAAAATATAATATAATATTATAATATAATATATATTATATTATATATATAATATATAAATATATATATAAAATATAAAATAATAGAAAATAAATAGAAAATAGAAAAAAAAAAAGAAAAAGAAGAGATTTCATACTATTAATAGAACATAATAATCTAATAGAACATAATAATCCGTTTTTTTATAAAAATTTGGAAATTCCAGTAAAGTATAACTAAAAGTATAACTATAAGTAAAGTAGATTTGATAGGGGTCTAGTTAATAAATGGATAGAGCTTTATGGTTCCAATTTGAGTAAGGCAAAAAAAAGCAACGAGTTTATGTTCTTAATTTGAATGATTACCCAATATAATTACTAATTAGACGTTAAAAATAGATTAGTGCCCGATGTGGGAAAAGGTTTTCTTGTAAATTGTGAGTAGACTGTTGATTTTTTTTTTTTAATCAATCCTAATTATTCCATATTCTTGAATATGGATGGGAGACGGATGTGTAGAAGAAATAGTATATTGATAAACAAAATTTATTCCAAAGTCAAAAGAACGATCAGGTTGCAAAAATAAAAGATTTTCACCCCTTATTCCTATTCCTTATTTTTTTTTTCTATTTTATTTGTTTTATTGTCATTCTAGTTATCTTAAATTAACAACGATAGGTCAATTGGATAGAAAGGACACGGAAAAAGATCGGGTGATTGGACTCTCTGTCCCCGGAGTATATATTACTTATTTTTTCTTACTTTTACATATTTTTTTTTTAAATACATAAAATACATTATCATTATATATATAATAATATAATATAAATATAAAATAGAACGTATATATACGCCGTTCTGACCATATTGTACTATGTATTATTCATTTTACAACAAAAAAGATAGACCTTCCTTTTTTTTTTTGTTCCAGTACCAGTAGAAATTATGTAAATGGAAGAATTAGAAGGATATTTTTTGGAAAAAAAAAAACTTCCTATATCCGCTACTCCTGAAGGAGTATATTTATTCACTTGTTCATGATCATAGTCTTCTTTTTTACGAACCTGTCGAAATTTGTGGTTATGACAATAAATCTAGTTTAGTACTTGTGAAACGTTTAATTACTCGAATGTATCAACAGAATTCTTTGATTTCTTCGGTTAATTATTCTAACCAAAATGGATTTTGTGGTCACAAGAATTCTTTTTCTTCTAATTTTGTTTTTCAAATGGCATCAGAAGGTTTTGGAGTCATTCTGGAAATTCCATTCTCGTCGCGATTAGTTTCTTTCCCTGAAAAAATAAAAATACCAAAATCTCTGAATTTACGATCTATTCATTCAATATTTCCTTTTTTAGAGGACAAATTCTTACATTTAAATTATGTATTAGGTATACTAATACCCCATCCCATCCATCTGGGAATCTTGGTTCAAATCCTTAAATGCTGGATCAAAGATGCTCCTTCTTTGCATTTATTGTTAAATTTTTTTCACGAATATTATAATTCGAATAGTCTTTTTACTTCAAAAAAAAAAAAGAAGATTTTTGGCTTCTTATATAATTCTTATATATGGGAATGCGAATTTCTTTTACTATTTCTTCGTAAACAGTCTTCCTACTTACGATCAACATCTTCTGGAGTTTTTCTTGAACGAATGCATTTCTATGGAAAAATAGAGTATCTTGTAGTATGTTGTAATTCTTTTCAAAGGATCCCATGCTTCTTCAAAAATCTTTTCATGCATTATGTTCGATATCAAGGAAAAGGAATTCTGGCTTCAAAGGGCACTTTTATTCTGATGAAAAAATGGAAATATCATCTTGTAAATTTTTGGCAATCTTATTTTCGCTTTTGGTCTCAACCATATAGGATACATATAAAACAATATTCCTTTTCTTTTATGGGGTATTTTTCAAGTGTACTAAGATATTCTTTGGTAGTAAGAAATC